TTCAGTAATTAAACCTTCATGAATCCATTTTTGTTCTTTCATTCCAGGTAAAACCCCCTTAAAGTATTAATTAATGGAGGAGTAGTGATATTAGACAACCCGCCCTTTCTCTTTTTTTTTTCACAAATAGGAAGTTCCGGATCCAATTCGAATATCAGAAGGATTACCATATATAACACAAAATTTCTCCACCAATTCTTTCTAGGCGAGCCTCTCGGTCTGTCATTATACCTCTAGAAGTAGAAAGAATTACAATCCCCATACCACCTAAAATTCTAGGAATTCGTTGATAGTTAGAATAGATTCGTAGACCAGGTCGACTGATCCGTTTTAAATTTAAAATAGTTCTATATGTTCCTTTCCTATTCCTTCTATGTCGCAGGGTTAAAACCAAAAAATATTTGTTGCTTTCCTGATGTTTCCTCACGTTTTCGATAAAACCTTCCCGTAAAAGTATTTTAACAATGTTTTCGGTGATATTAGTAGATGCTATTCGAACCGTTACTTTTCTATCCATGTCGACATTTCGTATAGAGGTTATTATGTCAGCAATAGTGTCCCTGCCCATGATGAACTAAAATTATTGGTGCCTGCTAATTTTGATATAATCAACATGCTCTTTTTTATTTTTTTATTTATGAATTCTATTAAATATTAAATTAAAGGTATATGCGTGAAACACAATCTACTAATTAATCTATTTCATTCGCTTACTATAACTATATCATGGTCTCGTCTTATAATACCTCAGGGGCTAAGGAAACTATTTTAGTAAAATTTAACTGTCTCAATTCCCGGACGATCGCACCAAAAATTCGAGTTCCTTTTGGGTTTCCTTCTTGATCAATAATAACTGCAGCATTGTCATCATATCGTATTATCATACCGTTGTCACGTTTGAGTTCTTTACAGGTACGTACAATTACAGCTCTGATTACTTCTGATCTTTCTAGAGGCATATTTGGTACTACTTCTTTGATCACAGCAACAATAACGTCACCAATATGAGCGTATCGGCGATTACTAGTTCCTATGATTCGAATACACATCAATTCTCGGGCCCCGCTGTTGTCCGCTACATTCAAATGGGTCTGGGGTTGAATCATATCATTTTTTTATTCGATTTTTCAATGCAAAGAACGAAGGAAAAAAAAAGAAATATTGTTTGTCCAAAATCAAAAAAAGAAACCTGCAATTTTTTTTCATCCCAAAGACCTCTTTTTCTTTTATTCCTATCCCGAAATAATGAATTGAGTTCGTATAGGCATTTTGGACGCCGCTATTGAAATAGCTTTTCTAGCTATATTTTCTGCTACTCCGCCCATTTCATAAAGTATTCTACCTGGTTTAACGACAGCTACCCAATATTCGGGGGATCCTTTCCCCGAACCCATACGTGTTTCTGTAGGTCTTACTGTAACTGGTTTGTCTGGAAATATACGTACCCATATTTTTCCACCACGGCGTACGTTTCGTGTCATTGCTCGTCGCCCCGCTTCTATTTGTCTAGATGTGATCCAAGCAGGTTCAAGTGCTTGAAGAGCGTATCTACCGAAACAAATACGATTACCTCGATAAGATATTCCCTTCATTCTTCCTCTATGTTGTTTACGGAATCTGGTTCTTTTGGGGTTATAGTGGATGGGTCTTTTTAAAATTCCATCTCTACTCCAGAACCGGACATGAGAGTTTCTTCTCATCCAGCTCCTCGCGAATGAAATGATTCAAAAAAATTTAGTTAAGATAAAATTCAATTTTTTTGAATAATACACTGAATCGTGGGATTCTTTGATATTTCATCTAATTTTCATCTAATCTATTTCTATTAGAAATTTTTATATCTTGTTTATATATAGCTTTTGGATATATAGCTAAACGTATATTTCTAGATAATGTAATTTTTTATTTATAATTTATTTATAATATAATAATATATAAGGCTATAACGAATCTTTATTTTGTTTTGTCTTTATCATATCGGATCGCTCAAAAAATAGAGCAATTCGGTAAAATAAAGCTTTCGCGGGCGAACATTTACTCTTTCAATATCTATTTCAATTGTAAGGTTAGCCCACGATCTTTCAGAACAAATGAATTGATACCTGGTTTGTTCCGCCATCCCACTCAATGAATCATTAGGATTCGTTTTTAATAGAATCTTCTGTATTCACAGGTTTCCGTCGTTCCCATCGCTTCTCAATTAATGGTTAGGTCTGAATTATACAATGGAGCTCCTGTTCTTGAGTCAATCTTCTCAGTCTTTATTGGCTCTAGGCTCTTGATTTTTTTTCTATGAACATATTCATTTAATTCGGGAGGAATTAGTTTGATGCTTTATTACATTGCTTTTTATGAAATGATTCATAGACCTTACATATTATATTGGAATCATATATCATTGGCGTTCTTTTTATCTCTTTCTCTCACCCTTCTTCCATTTATCCACATCATTCTAGATTTCGCTTCCCAAACTCATAATCAGATTGGTTTGGTTTTTTTT